ATTAAACAATTTAAATTAAAATTCAATGTAAAAATAATTAAGTTATTATAAATTTGTATATTAAAATTATTTAATAAAAAGTTTTTATAAAATTAAATAATTAAATTAAAAATTTAAAATTTGGAAATATTATAGTAAATAAATTTATTTGATATTTAATCAAAAATTTAATATAAAATTAATTAAATAAAATTAATAAAATTTAAAAATAAAAGTCCAATAAAATATGGTTTTGTTAAAAAATTAATTTTTAAAAAGTAGATTTTTATATAAACATTTAAATTTAAAAATTAAAATAAAAATATTGAAAATTTTAAATTAAAATCATTTAATAATTAAATTGAAATTAAATTATAAAAAAAATTATAGTTAAATTAAATTTTTTTAATAAGTAAAGATTTAAATATAAATTTATTAAATAAATTTATTGATATTAATAATAGTTTTTTGTTCCGAAAAAATAATTTTGAATATAAATTATATATTAAATTTGGGTAAGGATTTAATATATTTTTATAGATATTATTTATTTTTTATATCTTAATTATTAGAGAGAGGTAATGGAATTGGATAATGAAGGTAATTTAATCTTACATGATTTATTCTATCAAAATAATCCTTTTATCAGGCACTTCATTTTTTAAGTTCTAATTATATAATTTAAAACAATTATTTATATAAAGAAGTTGGTACATTATATGTTTAGTAAATAAAAAATAGTAAGGAAAAAATTATTTTCCCAAAATTCGGAATTCTACCCCCCGAAAATCGCCAAACTTTGGCCAAAAATCGCTAATTTTGCAGCCAAAATTTGCTATTAAAGGTTTAATATGTATACAAACGGTAGATATTTATATATATATAAATATTTAATATATATATATCTATTTATATAAACAAAAAAAATCTTTTAATATATATGAATTTATATATATACTTGATCTTATATATATATAGGCTTATAATAATATATAATAAAAAAAATTATTTGTATATTAAATAGATATTTCGAAAATAACTTCAACCTATGAATATATTAGCGCTTATATTGAAAAAGCTATTAAGTATAATAATAAATTTATAATATTAATAAAAATTGTTCTATTTATGAAGTATCAGTAATATTAATATATAATGGTAAGATATTATATGTATTTCCAATACTTATATTAAAATTAATAAATATTTATTAATATATAAATATCTAGTATATTAATAAATTTATATATATATACACCCATATTTATTATTATTAAAATATTTAAGCTGTATTTTTGAATATATAGATGTTTAATGATAAAGTTAAATTTATAGATTAAAAAATAATTATATAGAAAAAAAAAAAGCACATAGAAATTCAAAATTTTGTTTAATATTACGTTATATTGAGAAATGACAATATTCTCTTAAATTTATATTACTAAAATTAATTTTTATTTAAAGTTTATTAAAAGTTTTAGTTATAATTATATTTTTATCTTAATTATTTAAATTAATAAAAAATATTTTTTTATATATAAATTAATTATATATAATTAATTTTTAGTTAATCTGATTAATATTAAAATAAATTTAAATATTTAATAGTTGTTAAATAGTATATTATACGGAGATTTTGAAAATTTATTTTTCTATTAAGATATAAAAACATTCAAAGTTGATTTCTATAACCGTAAAAGTTTTTTATTGAATGGCGAAAAATCTTAAATTATTTGTAGTATAGTTTTTTGTTTGTTGATGAAAAGTATAAGATTTTATTTTATTAATAGTTGTTTTATGTTATTTATATAAAGTTTAAGAAAAAAATAAGATTTAAAAAATAATTGGAATAAAAATTTTGGGTAGTAGAAAATTTTGGAAGCATTTTTAAATTTGGGTAAAGTTTAAAAATTGTGTTTCCTATAGGCTAGGGGGTTTTTTTTTGTATTTTATATTTTTGTAATATATCTGGATTAGTGAATTTTTTAATAAATTTTATAATATAAAGATGGATTAGAATTAGAAAGTTTAATTGCTGGTAATATTTTTTATTTAATTATATAAAGTTTAATTTTGGTTTAAAATTTTATTTAATTTTTTAATTACATGTAAATTTGGGTAAGGATGGAAAATTAATTTAAATAGTTAGTTTTGTATAATTAGTCGCAGTATAAAGTTTTAATTATTTAAGAAATTAAGAATTATGAATAAATTTTAGTATTGACAAAATTTGTGCCAGCAGTTGCGGTTATACAAAAAATGTGAATAAAATCTATTGATGAGTAATAAGCTGGTTTGATTTAATAAAAATTAAATTTATAAGGTGAAATTTAAAATTTAAATTTATTATAAAAATATATGGTGATGTTATGAAATTTAATTATTAGACTAGGATTAGATACCCTATTATTTTAAATGTAAATTATTATGTCAAGGAAGTATTAGTTATGTTCTTGAAATTTAAAAAATTTGGCGGTGTTTTAGTCTTTTCAGAGGAACCTGTTCTATAATCGATAGTCCACGATAGAATTTACTTAATTTAATAGTTTGTATATCATCGTTATTAAATATTTTATAAGAATATAATGTTTAAGAATTTTTATTAAAAAGGATTTCAGATCAAGGTGCAGTTTATAGTTAAGAAGAAATGGGTTACAATAAGTTTATTTATATGGATTTATATATGAAAAGTATAATGAAGGTGGATTTGAAAGTAATAAAATTAAATTTAGTTTTATGATTATAGCTCTAAAATGTGTACATATCGCCCGTCGCTCTTATTATAAGATAAGATAAGTCGTAACATAGTAGATGTACTGGAAAGTGTATCTAGAATGACAGATTAGAGCTTGATTAGTAAAGCATTTTATTTACATTAAAATTAAGTTGTGCAATTCAATATAGTTTGAATTTAGTAAATTATTGGGATAGGTAAAGATTATAATAGAAATAATTTTATAGATTTAGTTTTTAGTATATTTTGTAGGAAAAATATTTTTAATTATAGTATATTAGTATTGAAAAAGAAGTTTGAAATATTTGTAAAATAAGTCAAAGTAGAGTTGAGGTTCTTGTACCTTGTGTATCAGGGTTTATTAATTAATATTTATGGTTTATAAATTTCCCGATTTTAAGAGGTCAAATAGATTATTTTTTTTATTGTGGAATAAATATTTATAATAGTTTATTAGTAATGAAACGTTATTCGTTCTTAAAGATATCTGGTTTATTTAGAAATAGATTTAATTTAGTTAATTTAATTTAGTAATTATAAGTATTTATAGTTGGGGATTTTATTGAAAATATTTAAAGGGATTAGCTTTTAAATATAATTTTATAATATATAATATTTTAGGATAAAAAAATAGGTTTAGAAATATTTATTATTAATAGTTTGTTATAATTATTTTATTTTTGATTATTATTTTATATGTATTTAATTTTTTATAAATAAGTATTATTTAATTAGGAAGTATTAGATATAATGGTTAAATTAGTATATAAAATTATTTAAATAATTATAAGTTTAAAGATTATTTAAAGGAATTCGGCAAAATTTTTTATTCGCCTGTTTAACAAAAACATGTCCTTTAGATTTAATTAAAGGTTTAACCTGCCCACTGAAATTTTTAAATGGCCGCAGTAAATTGACTGTGCAAAGGTAGCATAATCAATAGTTTTTTAATTAAAAGCTTGTATGAATGGTTGGACGAGATAAAGACTGTCTTTAATTAATAAGTAGAATTTAATTTTTAAGTTAAAAAGCTTAAATGTTATTAAAAGACGAGAAGACCCTATAGATCTTTATAATAAATTGATTATTTATATTAAGGATTAATTTTTATTTTATTGAGTTTATTATTTTATTGGGGTAATAGGAAGATTGAAAAAATTCTTTTTTGATTTAGACAATGATTGTTGGTTTATTGATCCATTAATATTGATTAAAAGATTAAGTTACCTTAGGGATAACAGCGTAATTTTTTTAGAGAGTTCATATCGATAAAAAAGTTTGCGACCTCGATGTTGGATTAAAAATTATTCTAGGTGTAGTAGTTTAGAGTTTTGGTCTGTTCGACCATTAAATTTTTACATGATCTGAGTTCAGACCGGTGTAAGCCAGGTCGGTTTCTATCTTTAGTTAATTGGGATATTTTAGTACGAAAGGACCAAATATTTAATATATTAATATTTTTTGTTTGAATATTATTATTATCTTGGCAGATTAGTGTATTGAATTTAGAATTCAAAAATGTAATTATTTTACAGATAATATTGTTTTATATAGATATAATTTTTAGATTGATTTGTATTTTATTATTAATAGTTTGTGTTTTAATTGGGGTAGCTTTTTTAACTTTGTTAGAACGTAAGATTTTAGGTTATATTCAGCTTCGAAAGGGGCCCAATAAGGTTGGTTATATGGGTATTTTACAGCCATTTAGAGATGCAATTAAGTTGTTTACTAAGGAACAAACTTTTCCTTTATTGTCTAATTATATTATATATTATTATTCTCCAGTTATAAGATTATTTTTGTCTTTATTGATATGAATTATAATGCCTTATTTAATGGGTTTATTTATATTTAATTTAGGTATGTTAATATTTTTGTGTTTGACTAGAATAGGGGTTTATACAGTTATAATTGCTGGTTGATCATCGAATTCAATATATTCGATATTGGGGGGGATACGAGCAGTAGCTCAAACAATTTCATATGAAGTTAGATTGGCTTTAATTTTTATGTCTTTTATGGTATTAGTTGGGGGTTTTAGATTAATAGATTTTTATTTTTATCAAGAGTATTTATGGATATTATTTTTATGTTTTCCTTTAGCTTTTGTATGGTTTGTTTCAAGATTGGCAGAGACTAATCGAACTCCATTTGATTTTGCAGAGGGTGAGTCTGAGTTAGTTTCTGGATTTAATGTAGAATATAGAAGAGGGGGATTTGCATTGATTTTTTTATCTGAGTATTCTAGAATTTTATTTATAAGAGTATTGTTTAGAATTATGTTTTTAGGTAGAAATTTATTTTCTTTTTTATTTTATTTGAGTGTTGTATATATTTCGTTTTTATTTTTATGAGTTCGGGGTACATTACCTCGATTTCGATATGATAAGTTAATATATTTAGCTTGAAGGGGATTTTTGCCTGTTGCTTTAAATTATATTTTTTTATTTTTAGGTTTAAAGGTTTTTATATATTCTTTATTAATTTAGTGAATTTTTTTTAGTAAAGTTAATAGGGGGTTTAACCCTTTTTTATATTTTCAAAATATATACTTTACAAGTTCATTAACTATAAAATTATTTTATCTCATAGTTTATTAATTAATGGGTTAATGATGAAGTATAAAAAATATATGTAGGTTAAAATTTGACCAGTAATAATGTATGGTTCTTCAACAGTTCGTATTCCAATTCATGTGAGAAGAAGAGCAATAATTGTAAATATTCAAAATATTATTTGATTAATTGGATAAAATTTTAATCTTTGAAATTTTCTTTTATTGGAGAATGGAAGAATTATAAAGATTAAGATAGAAAGTACGAGAGCAATCACTCCTCCTAGTTTATTAGGGATAGAACGAAGAATTGCATAGGCGAATAGAAAATATCATTCAGGTTGGATGTGGATGGGGGTTACTAGGGGATTAGCTGGAATAAAGTTATCTGGATCTCTAAGAAGATATGGATTTAATAGGGTTAGAATTAATAGTAGTATTATTATAATGATAAATCCTATAATATCTTTGAATGAAAAATAGGGATGGAATGGAATTTTATCTAAGTTTCTATTTGTCCCCAGAGGGTTATTTGATCCAGTTTGGTGTAGGAATAGGAGATGAATTATTACTAGGGCTACGATAATAAATGGGAGGAGGAAGTGGATAGCAAAGAATCGGGTTAAAGTAGCATTGTCAACTGCAAATCCTCCTCATACTCATTGGACTAATATAGTTCCAATGTAAGGAATTGCGGATAGTAGATTGGTAATTACTGTTGCCCCTCAAAATGATATTTGTCCTCATGGAAGCACATATCCTATAAAGGCTGTTGCTATTACAATGAATAAGATAATCACTCCAATAGATCATGTGTGGGTAAGTTTAAAAGATCCATAGTATATACCTCGACCTATATGTAGGTAAATGCAAATAAAAAAAAATGAGGCTCCATTGGCATGAAGGGTTCGTATTAATCACCCATAGTTTACGTCTCGGCAGATGTGATTAACTCTATTAAAAGCAATTTCAATGTTAGCTGAGTAGTGTATTGCTAAAAAGATCCCTGTAATAATTTGAATTATTAGGCATAATCCTAATAGAGATCCATAATTTCATCACAGGGAAATATTTGAAGGAGATGGAAGGTCGATTAAAGCATTATTTATAATGTTTAAGAGTGGGTGTTTAATTCGTAAAGGTTTATTCATTAAAATTTTTGTCGTAGGGGTCCAATATTGGATTTAGTAATTTTTACAATAGCAATTAAAGTTAAAAATAAATAGTTAATTAAAATAATAGTAATTAAATTGTTAGGTTTATTATATATTATGTTTAGAGAGTAAAGGTTTTCATTTTTTAGAAATGAAAAAATATTATTGGATTCTATTAAGTTAGAATTTTTGAAGAATAGGTTAATCATAGATTTATCAGTGAATATAATTAGTATTAATGAAATAAAAATAATTGTAAGGGTTATAGTAAGTAGAGTTGAAGAGAATTTAAATTTTTCATTAGAGGCTAAACTGGTTATGTATATAAATAAAATTAGTATTCCTCCTACCATGATTAAAAATAAAATGTATGAAAATCATATAGAATAAGAGTATGGTCCTATGATTAAGGAGATTAGGATAGTTTGGATTAATAAAATTAAACCTATGGATATAGGGTGATTTAAAAATATAAAGATTATAGTTATTATAAAATTTATAATAATTGAAATAAAGATACAGAGAATAGTTTAATTAAAATATTAATTTTGGAGATTAGTGATAAAAGATTTTTTTTTCTCTGAAGTTTTAAAAGAGTATTCTTATTTTTGATTTACAAGACCAATATTTTGTTTAAATTATTAAAACTAATTTTATTAATATTAAATTTTATTTTATTTATTGTAATATTTTTTGTTGGATTAATTGTGTTTTCTTCTAAGCGAAAGCATTTATTGTTAATATTATTAAGAATAGAATTTATTATTTTATCTTTATATTCATTGATGTTTTTGTTTTTATCTATATTTGATTATGAATTTTATTTTAGAATAATATTTTTGGTTTTTAGAGTCTGTGAAAGAGTTCTTGGTTTATCGATTTTAGTTTCTTTAATTCGAACTCATGGGAATGATTATTTTTTTTCTTTAAATTTATGTTAAAATTATTATTTATAATAGTGTTTATGATTCCTTTATGTTTTACTAAGAAGAGATTTTGGTTAGTTCAATTGATATTTTTTTTTATGACTTTAATTTATAGATTTATAGGTAGATATAATTTTATATGAATAAATATTAGATATTATTTAGGGGGGGATTTGTTGTCATTTGGTTTAATTTTATTGAGATTTTGGATTTGTTCGTTAATGATTATAGCTAGTCAGATAATTTATATAAGAAATAATTATTATAATTTATTTTTATTTATATTATTGATTTTAATAATTTTTTTATATTGTACTTTTAGATCTATGAATTTATTTTTATTTTATATTTTTTTTGAGAGTAGATTAATTCCTACATTAATTTTAATTATAGGATGGGGGTATCAGCCTGAACGTTTACAGGCTGGTATTTATTTATTATTTTATACATTATTTGCTTCTCTTCCAATAATAATTGGTATTTTTTATTATTATAATTATTTTATGACTTTGGATTTTTTTTATTTGGTGGGATTAGAGGAATTTAATTTCTATATGTTTATTGCAATAGTTTTTGCATTTTTAGTAAAGATACCTATATATTTAGTTCATTTGTGATTACCAAAGGCTCATGTAGAGGCCCCTGTGAGAGGGTCAATAATTTTGGCAGGGATTTTATTAAAATTAGGAGGTTATGGGTTATTACGGGTTATAGTTTTATTTATTAATATGGGGAAGATTTGATCTTCATTATTTGTGAGAATTAGATTATTAGGGGGATTTTTAGTCAGACTAATTTGTTTACGTCAAACTGATTTAAAAATTTTAATTGCTTATTCTTCTGTAGCGCATATGGGTATAGTATTAGGGGGGATTATAAGATTGAATAGATGGGGGTTTTGTGGTTCTTATACAATAATAGTTGCTCATGGATTATGTTCTTCTGGATTATTTTGTTTAGCTAATATTTCTTATGAACGATTAAATAGACGATCGATATTTATGAATAAGGGGATGATTAATTTAATACCTAGAATAACTTTATGGTGGTTTTTATTAAGTTCTTCTAATATGGCGGCTCCTCCTTCAATAAATTTATTGGGAGAAATTAGATTATTAAATAGATTAATATCATGAACTTTTATATCTATAATTTTTTTAATATTATTATCATTTTTTAGAGCTGTTTATACCTTATATTTATATTCTTATAGACAACATGGTAAATTTTATTCAGCTAAGTATTCATGTTATTCAGGAGTTATTCGAGAATATATATTATTATTTTTACATTGAGTACCTCTAAATTTTTTAATTATAAAAAGAAGAGTTTTTATGTTGTGAATTTATTTAAGTAATTTAAAATAAAATTTTGATTTGTGGTATCAAATATGTAAATTATTACCTTAAATTATTAGGAAGATTTCTATTTGTTTAATTAGATTTATATTTTTATTAGTATTTAGAGTTTTGTCATTTATTATAGGTTTAAAATTTTTATTGGTAGATTATTCGGTTATTGTAGAGTGGGAAATAGTAATGTTGAATTCTAGTTTAATTGTGATAAGAATTTTATTTGATTGAATATCTTTATTATTTATAAGATTTGTTTTGTTTATCTCTTCTATAGTTATTTATTATAGAGAAGAGTATATAATAGGTGATTTAAATATAAATCGATTTATTATATTGGTTTTAATATTTGTTCTTTCAATAATATTATTAATTATTAGACCAAATATAGTTAGAATTTTATTGGGATGAGATGGATTGGGGTTGGTATCTTATTGTTTAGTAATTTATTATCAGAATGTTAAGTCTTATAATGCGGGAATAATTACAGCTTTAATAAATCGAATTGGGGATGTTATATTATTAATTGCAATTACATGGATAATAAATTTTGGTAGATGGAATTATGTTTATTATATAGAAGTAATGAGTGATGATTTTAGAATACAAATTATTGGATTTTTGGTTATGATTGCAGCTATAACAAAAAGTGCTCAAATCCCTTTTTCATCTTGATTACCAGCTGCAATAGCAGCTCCTACTCCTGTATCTGCTTTAGTTCATTCTTCTACTTTAGTTACTGCGGGGGTTTATTTGCTTATTCGTTTTAGAGGGATTTTGAATTATTATTTGAGTTCTTATTTGTTAGTTATTGGAGTATTAACTATATTTATAGCTGGATTGGGGGCTAATTTTGAATTTGATTTAAAAAAGATTATTGCTCTTTCTACATTAAGTCAATTAGGATTAATAATAAGAATTTTGGGAGTAGGGAGATATAAGTTGGCATTTTTTCATTTGTTAACTCATGCAATATTTAAGGCTTTATTATTCATATGTGCTGGTTGTGTAATTCATAATTTAAGGGGAATTCAAGATATTCGGTTCATAGGAAATTTAATAGTTTGTATACCTTTAACTTGTATTAGAATAAATATTGCTAATTTAGCTTTAAGAGGAATACCTTTTTTAGCGGGATTTTATTCAAAGGATTTAATTTTAGAATTTGTATCAATAGAAAAAATTAATTTATTAATTTATTTTTTATTTTTTTTATCAACGGGGTTGACAGTTTGTTATTCTTTACGTTTATGTTATTATTCTATTACTGGTGATTTTAATTTTTATTCATTGCATAGATTAAATGATAGGGGTTGAATTATATTGAAGAGAATAGTATTTATGTTAATATTTGTAGTATTTGTGGGAAGTTTATTAAGATGAGTTATTTTTCCTTCTCCTGTAATAATTTGTTTACCTATGTGAATAAAGATTATGGCATTATTGGTTAGAGTTTTTGGGGGATGGGTAGGATATGAGATTTCTAAGTTTTCTATGAATTGAGTGTCTAAGACATTACGATTTTATAGATTAAGATTTTTTTTAGGGAGAATGTGATTTATACCCATTATTTCTACTTTTTTTATTAATTATTATCCTTTAAGAGTTAGATTGAAGTTATATGGGGGGTTTGATCAGGGTTGGAATGAGTATTTTGGGGGACAGGGAATTTATAAAAATTTGAAAATAAATTCAATATTTTTTCAATTTTATCAAAATAATGGAATAAAGATTTATTTAATTTTATTAGTGTTTTGGTTAGTAGTATTATTTATGTTATTTATGATTTAATTTAAGTAGCTTAATAGAGAGTATAATATTGAAGATATTAGGGTGATTGATAATAATCCTTAAATATTTATAAAAATTAAAAATTTTATTTTTATATTGAAAATATAATGTTTTAATTAAACTATATAAATAGAAATATAAACGGAATTAAACCGCTAAAGAAAAAAGTTAGTAGCTTTATCTTGATCATCATATTTCTTTAATTGGAATTTAAATTCAATTATATCATTAACAGTGATAGGCCTCTTTTTGGCTTCAATTAATAGATTTTAATAATAAATAAGGGTGATATTCACCATGATTTTAGGTCGAAACTAAATGTATATTTTACTTCTTATTTGAGAAAAATTAAATAATATTAATACTTTTTAGATGCAAACTAAATGTTATAGTTAACTATAATCCCATAGTTTTCAATTTAGAGCTCCTTGAATTCATTCGTGGTATAATCCGATTAGAAGAATAAAAATAAAAAAAAAGCTAGTAATTAAAAGGTTTATTAAATTAGAAATTTTATAGATTATAATTATAGGTATTAGTAGCGCAATTTCTACATCAAAGATGAGAAAAATTACTGCGATTAGAAAAAATTGAAGGCTAAATGGTAGACGAGATGAGTCGATTGGGTCGAATCCACATTCAAATGGGGAGTTTTTTTCTCGATCTATAAAAGTTTTTTTTGATAAAATTCTTGATATTAATATTATAATCATTGAGATAAAAATAGATAGAAGGGCTACCCCAGAAATTATTATAATTATTTATACTAAAAAAAATTAGACCATTTAATTGGAAGTCAAATATACTTTTTATACTATATAAATAGTTATCTACCTCATCAGTAAATTGAAATATATAAAAATAATCATACTACATCTACAAAGTGTCAGTATCATGCAGCTGCTTCGAATCCAAAATGATGAATAGAAGAGAAGTGATTTTTGTGGTGACGTAAAAGGCAAATTAGAAGAAAGGTGGTTCCAATAATTACATGAATTCCGTGGAATCCTGTTGCCATAAAAAAGGATGATCCATATACTGTGTCGGAGATGGTAAAAGGTGATTCGATATATTCAAATGCTTGTAGAATAGAAAAATAAATTCCTAGAATTACTGTGAAAAAAAGACCTTGAAATGCTTGGTTATAATTGTTTTCTATTAATCTATGATGGGCTCATGTAACAGTTACTCCTGAGGTAAGGAGGATTAATGTATTTAATAGTGGAATTTGAAGGGGGTTAAAGGGAATAATTCCTATAGGTGGTCATATACTTCCTAATTCAATTGTTGGGGCTAATCTTCTATGAAAAAACCCTCAAAAAAAGGAGATAAAAAAAAATACTTCTGATGTAATAAATAGAATTATTCCTCATTGAAGGCCTATAGTAACAGTATAAGTATGAAGTCCTTGGAATGTTCCTTCTCGGGTTACATCCCGCCATCATTGGATTATAGTTAAAAGGGTAATTAATATTCCAATAAGAAATAGATTAATATTATATTGATGGAATCATTTAATTAAGCCAGATACAGTAATTATTGCTCCCATTGCTCCAGTTAAGGGTCAAGGGCTATAATTTACAAGGTGAAAAGGGTGATTTGAATGTGTTGACATTAATTAGATTACTTCTCTAGAATATAAAGTTCTAAGAATAGCAAAAACATAGGATTGAATAATAGATACAGCAAATTCTAGAGTTAAGAGTAGTATTTGGGTAATTAAAAGAATTGAAATTAAATAAGAGTTCATAGATGGGCCAGTATTTCCTAATAAAGTTAACAATAGATGTCCGGCAATTATATTGGCTGCTAGTCGAACTGCAAGAGTTCCCGGTCGAATAATATTTCTAATAGTTTCGATGCATACTATAAAAGGTATAAGAAGAGCTGGGGTTCCTTGGGGAACTAAGTGGGCAAATATATGTTGAGTATGGTTGATTCAACCAAATAGTATAAATCTAAATCATAGGGGTATAGCTAGTCTTAGGGTTAGAGATATATGTCTTGTACTTGTATAAATATAGGGAAATAATCCTATAAAATTATTAAATAAGATAAAAGAAAATAGGGAAATAAATAAGATTGTTCTTCCTTTGTGGTTAAAAGATCCTAGTAAAGTTTTAAATTCTTTATGGAGGATATTAATAATATTAATTCATAAAATTGAAGATCGGGTTGGAATAAATCAGAATGATATAGGAATAATTATTAGTCCTATAAAGGTACTTATTCAATTAATAGAGAGACTTAAAATTCTTGTTGAGGGATCAAAAGTAGAAAATAAATTTATTATCATTTTCAATTAAGAATTTTTTTTATAAATTTATTAGATTTTATAGTTTGTTTATTTAAAATGAAAATATAATAGTTTATAAAGTTAAAAGAGATAAAGGTTATTGAAAAAATAATGTATAAAATAAATCAGTTTATAGGAGCTATTTGGGGGATTAAAGAATATTAATGGATTAATAATTTTAGTTTGACATTCTAATGTTATATTTTAACTAATTCTTTTCATTAGAAGTAATTGTTAATTTACTATAATTTGGTTTAAGAGACCAATACTTACTTTCAGTCATCTAATGAAATTTCTCTTATCTTTGAAATTCAGTTAATAAAATTATTTGTTGGAACTCTTTCAATTACGATTGGTATGAATCTATGATTTGCTCCACAAATTTCTGAGCATTGTCCATAGTATAAACCTGGTCGATTTATAAAGAAATTGGTTTGATTTAGTCGTCCAGGAGTGGCATCAATTTTTACTCCTATTGATGGGATTGTTCAAGAGTGAAGAACATCTATTGCTGAAATTAGGATTCGAATTTGGGAGTTAAAGGGAAGTACTACTCGATTATCTACATCTAATAAACGAAATCCATTTTCTGGTAGTTCATTAGTGGGGATTATATATGAGTCAAATTCAAGTTTTTTAAAATCTGAATATTCATATCTTCAATATCATTGATGGCCAATAGATTTTAGGGTTAATCATGGATTTCTAATTTCGTCTAGTAAGTATAGGAGTCGTAAAGAGGGTAAAGCAATAAAAATTAGAATAATAGCTGGTAGAATTGTTCAGATTACTTCGATTGTTTGTCCTTCTAGAAGAAATCGATTAATATATTTATTAAAAAATAAAGAAAATAGTAAGTATCCTACTAAAATTGTAATTATTGTTAAAATTATAAGTGTATGATCGTGGAAGAAAGTAAGTTGTTCTATTAATGGGGAAATTCTATCTTGAAGGTTTAGATTAGATCATGTTGCCATTTTCTAATAAAAGGAAATTCTTTATATATGAAGCTTAAATTCATTGCACTATTCTGCCATATTAGAAATTTGATAGTATTGGTAATTCAGAATATCTATGTTCTGCCGGAGGGAGTTTCTGGAACCATTCAATTGATGTGGGTATTTGATTGGAGAAGATCACAGTTCGGTGAGCAATAAAGGCTTCTCAAATAATATAAATTAGTATAATTACGCCGATAAATGAAATAGTTGAGCCAATAGAGGAAATTACATTTCATGAAGTATAGGCATCTGGGTAGTCAGAGTATCGTCGGGGTATTCCTCTTAATCCTAAAAAATGTTGAGGAAAAAAGGTTAGATTTACTCCGATGAATATAACAATAAATTGAATTTTTAGTAGTTTAGAATTTAGATTTAAACCCGTGAATAGAGGAAATCATTGAATTAAGCCTGCTAAGATAGCAAATACTGCTCCTATAGATAGAACATAGTGAAAATGGGCAACAACATAGTATGTATCATGAAGAATGATGTCAATTGAAGAATTTGCTAAAACAATTCCTGTTAACCCCCCTACAGTAAATAAAAAAATGAATCCTAAGGCTCATAACAATGATGGGCTATAAGAGATTTGGGATCCGTGAAGGGTTGCTAGTCAAGAAAAAATTTTAATTCCTGTTGGTACTGCAATAATTATAGTAGCAGAAGTAAAATAGGCTCGAGTATCTACGTCTATTCCTACAGTAAATATATGGTGGGCTCATACAACAAATCCTAATAGTCCAATAGCTAGTATTGCATAAACTATTCCTAATGATCCAAATGTTTCCTTTTTTCCTCTTTCTTGGCTAATAATATGAGAAATTATTCCAAATCCTGGGAGAATTAGAATATAAACTTCAGGATGGCCGAAGAATCAAAATAGATGTTGATATAAGATTGGATCCCCCCCTCCTGCTGGATCGAAAAAGGATGTGTTTAGATTTCGATCAGTTAGAAGTATAGTAATAGCTCCAGCTAAAACAGGTAAAGAAAGAAGGAGTAAAAGGGCAGTAATTCCGACTGATCATACAAAAAGGGGTATTCGATCAAAAGTTATTCCTACTGATCGTATATTAATAATAGTTGTAATAAAGTTTACGGCTCCTAAAATTGAAGAGATTCCAGCTAAATGAAGTCTAAAAATTGCTAGGTCTACAGATGCCCCCCCATGAGCGATTCCGGCCGATAGGGGAGGATAAACTGTTCATCCAGTTCCAGCTCCTCTTTCTACCATTCTTCTTATTAAAAGAAGAGTAAGAGAAGGGGGAAGAAGTCAAAATCTTATATTATTTATTCGTGGAAATGCTATATCTGGGGCTCCAAGTATTAGGGGAACTAATCAGTTTCCGAATCCACCAATTATAATGGGTATAACTATAAAGAAAATTATAATAAATGCATGGGCAGTGACAATTACATTATAGATTTGATCATCTCCAATTAAAGACCCCGGGTTTCCTAATTCTGCTCGAATTAATATACTTAAGGAAGTTCCTACTATTCCCGCCCAAGCTCCGAAAATAAAATATAAAGTTCCAATATCCTTATGATTTGTTGAAAATAGTCATTTTTGCGGTAAAGTGGCTGAAAATTAGGCAATAAACTGTAAATTTATTTATGAAAAGTTATTTTCTTTTATCAGTGTCATATTTTAATTTAAAAATTTTAAATTGCAAGTTTAAAGATAGCGCATTGCTTAACACTTAGGGATTGTATCAAATTCTATATAAAAATAGAAATTTAAGGCTTAAAGCACTTTCTTTATTTACAGCTTTGAAGGCTGTGAGTTTTTTTAACTTAAATCCTTTAATAGAGATTTAGGAAAATAGAGTATATAATTAATCCTCTGATAGAGATAAATGATATTAGATTAATTAATATGAAGTTAGGGTTAAATTTATAAATTGTTGGGTTTGAGTTTAATTCATTGTTAGAAATTATAATTCTAGAATATGAAATTCGAATGTAGAAAAATAAGGTAATTAGAGTTATTATAATTATAAATAAATTTAAGAAGAAAAATTTAAATGATAGATTTTGGATGATTAATCATTTAGGAAGAAATCCTAGGAAAGGGGGTAATCCTCCTAGAGATAGGAGATTTATGAAAGTAAAGAATTTTATTATATAGTTATTATTTATTGAGGAGAATAGATTTTTTAATAGGAAGATGTTTAGTTTATTAAAGGTGAGAATGATAGATAGGTTAATAAAAGAATAAATTAAGAAGTATATTAATCATAGAGTTTCGTTGATTAAAAATGATCTTAGTATTCATCCAATATGGTTAATTGAAGAGTAGGCTAAAATTTTCCGTAAACTAATTTGGTTTAATCCTCCAATACTTCCAATAAAAGATGATATTATGATAATTATAGGGATATATATATTTCTTTTAATTATATATGATAGGATAATTATGGGGGCAATTTTTTGTCAAGTTATTAGAAGTAATCTATTTATTCATCTTAGGCCTTCTATGATTTCGGGGAATCAGAAATGAAATGGGGCAGCTCCTATTTTTAATAAAATGGTAGAATTTATGATTATTAATATAATATTATCTATAAAAAATAGGTCATTGATTATTTTACTTTTAAATATTATTAAAATAATAGAAAAAAGGAATATTGAGGAAGCTATTGCTTGAATAAGAAAATATTTAATTGAGGATTCAGAGGAGTAGGAATTATTTTTATAAGAAATTAATGGAATAAATGATAGAAGGTTAATTTCTAAACCCATTCAGGTTCCTAGTCATGAAAATGATGAAATTGAGATAAAAGTTCCTAGTATTAGAGTAGATATAAACAAAATTTTATAAATAGGTAAAATTAAAAAGAAAAGGGTTGATAACCTTTATATTTGGGGTATGAACCTAAAAGCTTAATTAGCTTATCTTTTTATATTTTAGTATATGGTGTATAGAAGTTTTTGATACTTAAGGAAATAGTTTAATTCTATTAAATATAATTATATTATTACTAAAAATAGTTATATAGTTTGTTTATTTTAGTTAAGGTATTTGTTTGGTGGTTAGGTTTAGTTTAAAGGGTTTAATGAAATAATATTAAACAAAATTTTGAATTTCTATGTTTTATTTATTTAAAGATCATGGGATTTTATTTAATGATTTGGTTATATTTTTTAGTGTGAAGATTTAATAAAAAAAGATAAATTTAGATTGGTTTAAAATAAGAATTAATTTAATAGAATTTGTTTAATTTATTTTCCTTTATAATTATACTAAAATAGGTTGATTAAAAGGATAAATATATTGATATTAAATTATAATTTGATTTGAATTTTAAATTATTTATAGGTATTATAAATTAAAATGAATTAAAGTATTATAATTAAATAATAAAAAAATTTTTAATATAGAAATAATTTAATTATAGAAAGATTTTTTTTTATATAAAAATAGTTAAATCATTAGTAAGCTTTTATAACTAAATATAGGTTTATTAATAAATTTGAATAGAAAAAATAATTTTGAATATAAATTATAAAAAAAATAATTTAATTTGAATATAATAAATTAAATTATAAATAATTAATATTAAATGATTTAATTATTAAAAATTTAAAGTAGAGGGGTAAATAGTTTAGTTAAAAATTTAATATAAAATTAATTAAATAATTGAAAATTTAAATATAGATTAATTTAATTTAATGATTTGGGGTATATAATTAATATAATTTGAATTAAAATTTAATGTAAATAATTTAAATTAAAATTCAATATTAAATAATTTGAGTTAAAATTTAATATAAAATAATTTAAATTAAAATTCAATATAAAATAATTTAAATTAAAATTTAATGTAAATAATTTGAATTAAAATTTAATGTAAATAATTTGAATTAAAATTTAATGTAAATAATTTGAATTAAAATTCAATATTAAATAATTAAATTAAAATTTAATGTAAATAATTTGAATTAAAATTCAATATTAAACAATTTAAATTAAAATTTAATGTAAATAATTTGAATTAAAATTCAATATTAAATAATTTGAATTAAAATTTAATGTAAATAATTTGAATTAAAATTTAATGTAAATAATTTGAATTAAAATTTAATGTAAATAATTTGAATTAAAATTTAAT